TGACTCAGAAGGAGAAATGCATTGGAGTACCAATGTATATCATGAGCCAGAATTTAAATATAGTAACGTACATATCTTACCAAAAACAAGTCATTTGTGGATATTATCAGGAAAGTCGTGCAAGTCTGATGCAGTCTCTTTTTCATTTCGTAAGGATCAAGATCAAATCAATATTCATTCTCTTTCTATTGAAAAAAGAAATATTTCTAACCTTTTAGTAAGTAATGATCAAGTACCACATAAATTCTTTAGTTTCAATACTTTTGATAAAAAAGAAAGAAAGATTCCCAATTATTCAATATTTAATCAAATCATATGTACGGATCATTATCATTTTATGCATCCTACTATTTTCCATGATACTTCGAATTTATTGGCAAAAAGACGAAGAAATAGATTCATTATTTCATTTCCATTCCAATCGATTCAAGAGCGAAACAACAAACTAATGTCCTCTTCTGGTATCTCAATTGAAATACCTATCAATGGTATTTTTCACAGAAATAGTATTCTTGCTTATTTCGATGATCCTCAATACAGAACACAGAGTTCCGGAATTACTAAATATAGAACTATTGGAATTCATTCCATTTTTCAAAAAGAGGATTTAATTGAGTATCGAGGAGTGAAAGAATTGAAACCAAAATACCAAATCAAAGTAGATCGATTTTTTTTTATTCCCGAGGAAGTGCATATTTTACCCGAATCTTGCTCTATAATGGTGCGGAACAATAGTATCGTTGGAGTAGGTACACCAATCACTTTAAATATAAAAAGTAGAGTAGGCGGATTGGTACGAGTGGAAAAGAAAAAAAAAAAGATTGAATTAAAAATATTTTCGGGAAATATCCATTTTCCGGGAGAGATGGATAAGATATCCCGACACAGTGCCATTTTGATACCACCCGGAATGGTAAAAAAAAAAAATTCTAAGGAATCAAAAAAAATGAAAAATTGGATCTATGTCCAATGGATTACAACTACCGAGAAAAAGTATTTTGTTTTGGTTCGACCTGTAATTCTATATGAAATAGCAGATGGTATTAATTTAGTAAAACTTTTTCCCCAAGATATGTTCCAAGAAATAGATACTCTGGAACTTAAAGTTCTCAATTATATTCTTTATGGAAATGGAAAATCAATTCGGGGAATTTCTGACACAAGGATTCAATTAGTTCGGACTTGTTTAGTCTTGAATTGGGATGAAGACAAAAAAAGTTCTTCTATTCAAGAGTCCCTCGTTTCTTTTGTTGAAGTAAGTACAAATGGTTTGATTGGGCATTTCTTAAGAATTGACTTAGTAAAATCTCATATTTCGTATATCAGAAAAAGGAATGATCCGTCCGGTTCAGGATTCATCTCAAATAACGAATCGGATCGGATCAATATTAATCCATTTTATTCTATTTTTTCCTTGGAAAAAATTCAACAATCATTTAGTCAAAATCACGGAACTATTCGTATGTTGTTGAATAGAAATAAGGAATACCGATCTTTGATAATCTTGTCATCATCTAATTGTTTTCAAATGGGACCGTTCAACACTCTAAAATATCACAATGGTGTAAAAGAAGGAATTCATGGAGATCCCATATTTCCAATTAAGAATTCATTTGGACCTTTAGGAATAGCCCCTCAAGTTGCAAATTTTTATTCATTTTCCCATTTAATAACTTATAATAAAATCTCGATAACTAAAAATTTGCAACTTGACAAATTAAAGGAAACTTTTCAAGTAATAAAATACTATTTAATGGACGAAAACGAGAGAATTTATAAGCCCGATCTATACAGTAACATAATTTTAAATCCATTCCATTTGAATTGGCACTTTCTCTATCATAATTATTGTGAAAAAACGTTTAAAATAATAAGTCTTGGGCAATTTATTTGTGAAAATGTATGTACAACTCAAACGAAAAATGGACCACACCTAAAATCGGGTCAAGTTCTAACTGTTCAAATTGATTATGTAGTAGTAAGATCGGCTAACTCTTATTTGGCTACTCCAGGAGCAACTATTCATGGCCATTATGGAGAAATGTTTTATCAAGGAGATATATTAGTTACATTTATATATGAAAAATCGAGATCCGGTGATATAACACAGGGTCTTCCAAAAGTTGAACAGGTATTAGAAGTACGTTCGATTGATTCAATATCGATGAACCTAGAAAAGAGAATTGACACTTGGAACGAGCGTATAACACGAATTCTCGGCATTCCTTGGGGATTCTTGATTGGTGCTGAGCTAACTATAGCGCAAAGTCGTATTTCTTTGGTTAATAAAATCCAAAAGGTTTATCGATCCCAGGGAGTACACATCCATAATAGACATATAGAAATTATTGTTCGTCAAATAACATCAAAAGTCTTAGTTTCAGAAGATGGAATGTCTAATGTATTTTCACCCGGCGAACTAATTGGATTGTTGCGAGCCGAACGAACAGGGCGTGCCTTAGAAGAAGCGATTTGTTACCGAGCTTTATTATTTGGAATAACAAAAACATCTTTGAATACTCAAAGTTTCATATCCGAAGCGAGTTTTCAAGAAACTGCTAGAGTTTTAGCAAAAGCCGCTCTCCGAGGTCGTATCGATTGGTTGAAAGGTCTAAAAGAAAACCTTGTTTTAGGAGGAATTATACCTGTTGGTACCGGATTCAAAAGAATAATGCACCGTTCAAGGCCAAGGCAACATAACAAGATTACCTTGGAAACAAAAAAAAAGAATTTATTCGAGGTAGAAATTAGAGATATTTTGTTCCACCACAGAGAATTATTTGATTTTTTCATTTCAACGCAGTCATTTGATTTGGTAATAAAAGATAATAAAAAATAATAATGAATAGAAAAAAATGAATGGCCTGATTATGTGTCAACGGCCAATTTTCGGTAGAAGAGAAGGTTCCATAGGAACAATTATTTATTTCTATTTCAGGATACCAGGTTTCTTTTTTTTTTCAATTAAAAAAAAAAGTGTGGGGATAAATGACAAAAAGATATTGGAACATAACTTTTGAAGAGATGATGGAAGCAGGAGTTCATTTTGGTCACGGTACTAGGAAATGGAATCCTAGAATGGCACCTTATATATCTGCAAAACGTAAGGGTATTCATATTACAAATCTTACCCGAACTGCTCGTTTTTTATCAGAAGCTTGTGATTTAGTTTTTGATGCAGCAAGAAGGGGAAAACAATTCTTAATTGTTGGTACCAAAAAAAAAGCAGCCGATTCAGTAGCACGGGCTGCAATAAGAGCTCGGTGTCATTATGTTAATAAAAAATGGCTCGGCGGTATGTTAACGAATTGGTATACTACAGAAACGAGACTGCGTAAGTTCAGGGACTTGAGAACCGAACAAAAGAGCGGGAAATTCAATTGTCTTCCAAAAAGAGATGCCGCTATGTTGAAGAGACAATTATCCCACTTGGAAACATATCTGGGCGGCATTAAATATATGACAGGGTTACCCGATATTGTAATAATCGTTGATCAGCAAGAAGAATATACAGCTCTTCGAGAATGTATAACTTTGGGAATTCCAACGATTTGTTTAATCGATACAAATTGTGACCCTGATCTCGCAGATATTTCGATTCCAGCTAATGATGATGCTATAGCTTCAATCCGATTAATTCTTAACAAATTAGTATTTGCAATTTGTGAGGGTCGTTCTAGCTATATACGAAATTCTTGATTAATAATAAAATAAATAAGTTATTTGATTTGGTTGGAGAGTTCATAGATTTAGGGAATCGGTTATTATACCATTAAAAAATTGCGCAAAAACATAAAAAGAACAAATAGAAATATTATGTGATTAGTAGATAGTCAAAATAGAAATTGAAAATAGACAAGTAAAAGAGGAGATGGTTGAATCAAAATAATTCCCTTTCAAGTTCTATTTCTTTTAGAGGGCAGGGCAATATGAATGTTCTATTATGTTCTATCAACACATTAAAAAGATTATATGATATTTCTGCTGTGGAAGTAGGTCAACATTTTTATTGGCAAATAGGGGATTTCCAAGTGCATGCCCAAGTACTTATTACTTCTTGGGTTGTAATTGCGATTTTATTAGTTTCAACCATTCTAGTTGTTCGAAATCCCCAAACTATTCCCACTTTCGGTCAGAATTTTTTTGAATATGTCCTTGAATTCATTCGAGATGTGAGCAAAACTCAGATTGGAGAAGAATATGGTCCATGGGTTCCATTTATTGGGACTCTATTTCTATTTATTTTTGTTTCGAATTGGTCAGGGGCTCTTTTGCCTTGGAAAATCATACAGTTACCTCATGGGGAGTTAGCTGCACCCACAAATGATATAAATACTACTGTTGCATTAGCTTTACTTACATCAGTAGCATATTTTTATGCGGGTCTTTCAAAAAAGGGATTAGCTTATTTTGGTAAATACATCCAACCAACTCCAATTCTTTTACCGATTAACATCTTAGAAGATTTCACAAAACCCTTATCGCTTAGTTTTCGACTTTTCGGAAATATATTGGCTGATGAATTAGTAGTTGTTGTTCTCGTTTCTTTAGTACCCTTAGTAGTTCCTATACCTGTTATGTTCCTTGGACTATTTACAAGCGGTATTCAAGCTCTTATTTTTGCTACTTTAGCTGCGGCTTATATAGGTGAATCCATGGAAGGCCATCATTGATTAGTTTTCGAAATAGTCTTTTTTAGTTTAGTCTGCCACAATCTATGTGCAGTTCATGATAATCAACTTAGGGAACATAAATAGAAAAAAAAAGATGAAATAAAGTATAAATAAAATAAGTATACAATTTAGTGTAATAGTAAAATATAAAAGATTACGAGGGAATTAATTGTAAAAAAATAGGAAAGAGATCTTTTAGATAGATCTCTTTCCTATTTTTCCTCAAAATACTCTTTGCTTAACCAATTTGTATTTTCCTTCAATGAATATTCTTTTTTTCTATTGTTATATCTTGTTTTGTTTATTCAATTCGAACTAAAACATATTAAATATTTTTAATTTTTATCAGATTATTTAATATTATTAGATTCAATTATATATATTATTATATTAGGGTATTAGATTTGCATATATTAGATATTGGTAACTAGAATTTTGTATGATATGGACACGTTTACAACATGTGATTCAAAAAAATATGTTATTTATATATAACTAGAACAGATTCCCGTTTCATTCACATTCAAGTCAACCCAAAAGATCATTTTCATAAATAAAAAATCAGAAATTTCATTTTGATCACTCAAATTATGATATTTCTATGCAATAAGTCGGTCTAATGAATTCATTTACATTGATTATATTCATATGGGAAAATAATAATAATAAATAAAAGGGCTTTAAAAAAAAAAACGGAGATTCAAAAAAATAGAGTAGGAGTGAGGGGGTCAAACTAAGTGTATATAATCTAATCGTTATAAGACAACTCTCTCTTTTTTAAAGGTTTCAAAAAATGATTATCGAATCCTATTGAATCTAAGACACGACTAATTGGTTTACGGTAGGGAAGAAAGACATATATATGTGATATTAGATATTAACTAGTTATATATGAATTAACTAGATATCTAAATTTGCCCTGCTATTACTGTAAATTTAGATAGAGATTCAAAAAACGAAGCTCTTATGTTTCATTTATAATTGTGAATTGAATATTGAATAACTAAAGAAATGAAATCAGGAAAAAGAAAGAACGAAGAATTCAAAGAATGGTTCCAAATTTAAGGTAAGATAAGAACAAAAGTTGTATGGATTTACAAAAAAACTACGTGGATCGAAAAATAAATATTGAAGTAATTCGGATAGTTCAATAAAGATTCTTATTTCAATTCGGAATTCTTCATTACTTCAACTGGATAAATCTTAGTAATTGAATAATTAAGTCATAATTTGTTGGTTGATTATATCATTAACTATTTCTTTTCTTTATTTTATTTGGAGTACGAGGAACTTATCATGAATCCACTGATTTCTGCCGCTTCCGTTATTGCTGCTGGGTTGGCCGTTGGGCTTGCTTCTATTGGACCTGGGGTTGGTCAAGGCACTGCTGCAGGGCAAGCCGTAGAAGGTATTGCGCGACAACCGGAGGCAGAGGGAAAAATACGGGGTACTTTATTACTTAGTTTGGCTTTTATGGAAGCTTTAACTATTTATGGACTGGTTGTGGCATTAGCGCTTTTATTTGCGAATCCCTTTGTCTAATCTTAAAAAAAAATATAGAAAAAGAAAAATACATATTTCCGCGGGCTTTCTTTGCTGCTCTTGCTTTTTCAAATTTTATTAAGATCTCACTCTCACAATTATTTCTTCGTTCGTACAAGAACCCAGGGGAAGGACTGATTTAAGGGTGAAGAATCAACATACTGATTCGCCAGCTTCCTTCCCTTTTTTATTCCAACGAACCCCCTCCCCCCCCTTTTTTTTTTTAATTAAGAAAGTTTTTTTTTGAAAGCGTTGAAAACAACTAGAGATTTTGCAATTGACATAAGAACTAGTATCGAATTCTAATAACTATCATTCTTATGGGGAATCTTCCAATTGACTGACCAATTTAGAATATAGAATCTATTTTTAAATATATTCTATATTTTCTAATAAATATTTATTATAGTAATATTATTACTAATAATGAATATGAATTAATAGTAAAGAATGAGAATTTTATTAGAATTATATAGAATTCTTCTATATAGAATAAAAATATTATATAAAATAAAGAAAAAAATCTAAAAATAGGAATCGTAGAAATATAATTAGTCTATCCATAAGAGGAGATGAGATCATATGAAAAATATAACCGATTCTTTCTTTTGCTTGGGTTACTGGCCATCTGCCGAAAGTTTCGGGTTTAATACCAATATTTTAGCAACAAATCCAATAAATCTAAGTGTAGTGCTAGGTGTATTGGTTTTTTTTGGAAAGGGAGTGTGTGCGAGTTGTTTATTTCAAAGAATAGATTGGATCAAACCAACTGCACTTTTTTTCGTTATAACTAGGAAAATGTGCATGATCGCGCGAATGACTTCTGAATAAATTAAGAAAAAAATAGTTAAGAACCATAGCATTTCGTGATTCATTGGTAAATCCACTTTGATTCTCTATCAACCAAGAATTTTGAACCATTATCATGGTTAAAACTAAACAGTTTGAAGTCTAAACGCAGTGTAGTACTCTTTCTACCACTATGTTAAGTTAATACTAATGGTTTCAAAAAAAAAATGAATTTTTTTTTTCGATATAGAACACTCATGTCGATAAAATAGTTTGAATCCCTTTTTACGTTTACGGTGAAAATTTGGAAAAATGGATATTTTATCTCACTTTTTATATAATGCGGAATCGATGACCTATGTATAAATTAATAAGAATTCTTTGGACTTAAAGAAAAAAAAAAAACAACTTTGCTGACAATTATTTATTTGATCAGAAGAGTCCTCCGAATATTTTGGTCTTGTATTGATAATCATTTTCAATATTTTTTCAATCT